AATCGATGGATTGTTGAAAATAATTGATTAAATAGAAAACTCTTCTTTTTTTGTAACTTTATGAATCATTATTTTTATGAATCGCTATATAGACCCTATCCCTCCAATTGAGAAAAGCACGCTTTCCCATTTTGGCAGATATTATATATGATATGTCCAGCCCAATACCTGAGAAATCCTACCGCAAATGAATACTGAAAAAAACCGAACGATTACGATAACACAAAAGCTATGCAATTTAACTAAAAAAAAAAAAAGAATCTTATTTTTTTTTTCTATTCATTCATCAAATCAGATAAATGAGAAATTAACCATTCAAAAAAGCAAAAAGAACATTTTTTTTTTAGTTTTTCCCTAAATTGAAGTAAGACCTTTTTAGTTACAACAGGTCTATTTTATGAAAACATAAACTAGAAAAACCTCCATTGTTATGTTAAGTTAAATAAAACTGAAACCTTAAATAACTAAACAAGATAACAAGGGAATCTTTCAATCTCTATTTAAACAAGTTTGTTTTTATTCATCAATTTAAATGCTTCCTAAAAAAGATTTCATTAAAATTAAAATTGACTGATGCTTTTAATCTCGACGATTGAATAAAAATAGGTTATTATGATTTTGAGCAAGCCGCTATGGTGAAATCGGTAGACACGCTGCTCTTAGGAAGCAGTGCTAAAGCATCTCGGTTCGAGTCCGAGTGGCGGCATAGCATCTTCTAAAAGATATACAAAAAGTCCTATAATGTAATGAATTTAATTTCGGATTTCCCTTGAGGAAATCTCGCTTTTTCATTTTATTTATGATATTTTCAACTTTAGAGCATATATTAACTCATATCTCCTTTTCGGTCGTTTCGATTGGAATTACAATTCAGTTGATAATCTTATTAGTCGATGAAATCATAGGACTATATGATTCATCAGAAAAGGGGATGATAGCTACCCTTTTCTGCCTAACAGGATTATTAGTCACTCGGTGGATTTATTCGGGGCATTTCCCATTAAGTAATTTATATGAATCATTAATCTTTCTTTCATGGAGTTTCTCCATTATTCATAGGATTTTCTATTTAAAAAAAAATAAAAAGAATTTAAGCGCAATAACCGCGCCAAGCGCTATTTTTACCCAAGGTTTTGCTACTTCGGGTTTTTTAACCAAAATGCATCAATCCGGAATATTAGTGCCCGCTCTCCAAGCCCAGTGGTTAATGATGCACGTAAGTATGATGGTAGTAGGCTACGCAGCTCTTTTATGTGGATCATTATTATCCGTAGCTCTTCTAGTCATTACATTTCGAAAATTTATAAGGATTCTTCGTAAAAACAATAAATTTTTAACTGTAAATGAGTCATTTTCCTTCGGTGAAATCCAATACATGACTGAAAAAAACAATGTGTTACAAAATACTTCTTTTCCTTATTTTCTTTCTGCTAGAAATTATTACAGGTATCAATTGATTCAACAATTGGATCGTTGGAGTTATCGTATTATTAGTCTAGGATTTATCTTTTTAACCATAGGTATTCTTTCGGGAGCAGTCTGGGCTAATGAGGCATGGGGATCATATTGGAATTGGGATCCAAAGGAAACGTGGGCATTTATTACTTGGACTATATTCGGGATTTATTTACATACTCGAACAAATACAAATTTGGAAGGTATAAATTCCGCAATTGTGGCTTCTATGGGCTTTCTTATAATTTGGATATGCTATTTCGGGGTCAATCTATTAGGAATAGGGTTACATAGTTATGGTTCATTTAATTAACATCTAATTGAATTGAAGAAAGGTAATTGAATTGAAGAAAGGGCCTGATGAATACAAACATAGGGCAGGGCATATATATAAATGAAACTTGGTATAAGCCGAGGAGAACCTTTTGAATCAAGTAGTGTAGTGATTCAAAAGGTTCTCACAAATGTCAAAGCAAAGGTGTCTGGTTCCAATTCAAATTTCTTTTTTTTTTTACTTATTTTTTTTTTATTTCACTTAAACTTAAGAAAAGAAAAAAGACTTCTTTTTTCATTGGACAACGAACAATTTTCAAAATCGTAGAATTCCTTTTTTTTAATGAAAACTATCTATAAAAAAAAATTAGATACAATAGCTTCGACTTTGTCGACTGATAGTGAGAGAACGAAATCCGGATAAATACCAATACCTATTATGGGTAGAAGAATAGACATCAAAACAAATAACTCCCGTGGGCCAGAATCAAAAAAATAAGAGTTTGGGGCATTAAATAGCCTGTACCCATAGAACATTTGCCGTGACATAGATAATGAATAAATAGGAGTTAATATCATTCCAATTGCCATTACAAAAGTAATTAGTATTTTTGGCATTAAAAAATATTTTTGGCTGGTAATTATTCCAAAAAATACTATCAATTCCGCAACAAAACCACTCATGCCCGGTAATGCAAGGGAAGCCATCGATAAGATACTGAATATCGTGAATATCTTTGGAATTGGGATAGCCAGCCCGCCCATTTCGTCGAGATAACCAAGACGTATTCTATCATAACTCGTTCCTGCCAAGAAAAAAAGTGCAGCACTAATAAACCCATGAGAAATTATTTGTAAAATGGCTCCGTTGAGTCCCGTATCGGTTATCGAACCAATTCCTATAATTATGAAACCCATATGAGATACGGAGGAATAGGCTATTCTTTTTTTTAAATTCCGTTGGCCAGGAGATGTTGAAGCTGCATAAATTATTTGCATTGTACCTACTATTATCAACCAGGGAGAAAATATAGAATGGGCGTATGGTAATAGTTCCATATTGATCCGAACCAACCCATATGCTCCCATTTTTAATAAGATTCCGGCTAGGAGCATACAAGTACTGTAATGCGCCTCTCCGTGGGTGTCTGGTAACCATGTATGTAAGGGTATAATCGGTGATTTGACAGCAAAAGCAATAAAAAATCCAATATAGAATATTATTTCCAGTGCCACGGGATACGATTGATTCGCTAATGTTTCCAAATTTAATGTTGGTTCATTGGAACCATATAAACCGATACCCAAAACTCCTATTAATAGAAAAACGGACCCTGCCGCAGTGTACAAAATAAACTTTGTAGCGGAATAAAGACGTTTCTTTCCGCCCCACATGGATAGAAGTAAATAAACGGGAATTAATTCTAACTCCCACATGATGAAAAAAAGTAAAAGGTCTCTAGAAGAAAATGATCCTATTTGACCGCTGTACATTGCTAACATCAGGAAATGGAATAATCGGGAATTCCGAGTAATTGGCCAAGCCGCTAAAGTAGCTAAAGTGGTGATAAATCCCGTCAGTAAAATGGGTCCTAAGGAAAGTCCATCTATTCCCAATCTCCAGTAAAAATCAAAAAAATTGATCCAATTATAATCCTCTGCCAACTGGATTAATGGATCGTCCAATTGGAAATGATAACAGAATGCATAGGTCATTAAAAGGAGTTCTAAGACGCATATATATATAGTATACCCCCTAGTCACCTTATTTCCTCTATGAGGGAGAAAGAAAATTAAAGAACCTGCGGCTATCGGAAAAACTACAATTATTGTTAACCAAGGAAAATAATTCGTGGTAAAGACAAGATACACTTAGACCAGAAAAACCCGTGCTCGAAAATCGAATATATTCTTAATTGTTTTTTTTTTCTTTTTCGAGTACGGGTTTTTGTCGGTAATCGGTAAAAAAAAAAGAAAATGGATTCAAAATGGATTCAAGTGGGTTTTCTGAAACGTATCAATATCAATAAGCTAGACCCATGCTTCGAGTTGTTTCATACCATAAATAAACTCGAACACTCAAGAAATCCGTTGGGCAGGCGGATTCACATCTCTTACAACCAACGCAGTCCTCTGTTCTTGGAGCAGAAGCAATTTGCTTAGCTTTACATCCGTCCCAAGGTATCATTTCTAATACATCTGTGGGGCAGGCGCGGACACATTGAGTACACCCTATACATGTATCATAAATCTTTACTGAATGTGACATTGGATCTATCAATTTTTGAACTCATAAATTTTCGATCTAGTAAATTTGGAAATGAATCATATATTTAAACACCAGATGAATCAATTATTTACCAGAAATTTTCTAATCAATCCACTTCTGGATCAACTCCTAATAGGTAAGGCAACAAAGGTACTTTGATTTCTTACGTTTTCACAAACATGATGGGTGTTTCGACGTATTATATATGCTAATTCGAATTGATGAATATTATGATTTCAAAATACTACTTATTCAACAAAGTCGATTGATTGATACGAGTCGATTTTCTGTTACGATAAATTGACGAAACAATAGCTGATCCAATAGCTGCTTCAGCGGCTGCAATAGCTATAACAAAAATTGAGAAAATATCTCCTTTTAATTGCCGACTATCAAAAAAATCAGAAAATGTTACGAAATTTAGATTAACTGCATTTAGTATAAGTTCAAGACACATCAGGGCCCGAACCATATTTCGGCTCGTGATCAATCCATAGATACCGATAGAAAATAAATAGGCACTCAAAACAAGTACATGCTCGAGCATCATTGACCAACTCCGTACCAATTTCGATTCATTTCAATATGAACAATAATTCAAGTGATTCGATTGCTTAGAATATAATTCGAATATAACAAGTACGGAACAAAAGAATATATTATAGATCGAATAGAACGAATACTAAAATTTTGATTTTATACATCAACAGTATTCAAATAGAATTGTAGGGAAATGGATGTGATAACACATAAAAAAGTTGAATTTGAATTTCTGTTGCTAGTTAGAAAGATTTTTTACTGACGAGCCACAGCAATTGCACCTATCAAAGCAACTAAAAGAATTATCGAAATCAGCTCAAATGGAAGAAAAAAGTCTGTTGATAAATGAATTCCAATTTGTTGACTATTACTTATCAAATCTTGTTCTATAATCTGGTTCGATCGTGTAGTCCAAATAATCCCATACCACGACGTATCTAGAATAATAGTGATTAGCGAAAAAAAAATACTTGTACAAACTAGGGAAGTAACCCCATCCCCAATAGTCCAAAGATGAAACTGAAAATCTTTGTAATAGTCTGAACCATTCATGAACATTACAGCAAATATGATTAAAACATTTACAGCTCCCACGTAAATAAGAAGCTGGGCAGCAGCTACAAAATGGGAATTTGATAGAATATAGAATAAGGATATACAAACAAGAACCAATCCCAATGAAAAGGCAGAATAAATTGGGTTGGTAAGTAATACCACTCCCAGACCTCCTATTATAAGACCCGATCCCAGAAAAACTAAAAGAAAATCATGTATTGGTCCGGGCAAATCCATTATATTAAAATAAGAAATCAAAAAATCGAAATGTTTTTCATGACCTTATTGAACCGACCAGGAAAATTTGTTTTATGAGACCTTATCAATTGAATTAAATTCTAATCGAATAGGTGTGAGTTGATGCGGGTACAGTTATTCGATCAATTTCGTTCTTTTCTTTATTCGAAATGTCAGTTTGAAACTGAAAATATATATATCGAAATAATTATCGATATATTAATAGATGTTCAATACAAATTGAATCATACTTCTCATCACCCAACCAATAGTTGGGATTTGTAATTATTGACCAAGCAAAGAAAAAGACCTTATCCCCTTCTACCAAAATGAAACCTTAGTAATTTGCAATTAGCAATTACTCTTTAATCAAGAGAGGGGGTTTACCCATTTTTTCTTTGAGGTGAATTCAAAACAGTTCGAATTGTAAAATCGTCAATTACTGACATTGGTAAACGACCTAAAGAAATTTGATTATAATTCAATTCGTGACGGTCGTACGTAGCAAGTTCATATTCTTCAGTCATTGATAAACAATTTGTTGGACAATACTCAACACAGTTACCACAAAAAATACAAATTCCAAAATCAATACTGTAATTAAACAACCGCTTCTTTCGAATATCAGTTTCGAATTTCCAATCAACAACAGGCAGATCTATAGGACATACACGAACACATACTTCACAAGCAATACATTTATCAAATTCAAAATGGATTCGCCCGCGGAAACGCTCTGATGTGATTAATTTTTCATAAGGATATTGAATAGTTACAGGTAAACGATTTGCTTGGGATAAGGTAATCATAAAACTTTGACCAATGTACCTTGCAGCTCGTACTGTTTGTTGACCATAATTCATGAACCCAGTTACCATAGGGAACATATCGTGAATATTTATGAATAATTTGATTTTTTTTTCTTTCTCTTGTTTGAGACAAGTCGTAAATATTATATTCCTTTTTCTTTACAGTGAAAAGAGTTGGGAAGAAGTTGTTAATAATAGATTACCGAGAGAAATAGGTAAAAGAAATTTCCAGCCAAGATTTAATAGTTGGTCCATTCTTAATCTAGGTAAAGTCCATCTTGTTGTGATAGGAATGAACAAGAACAAATAAGTTTTAGCTAATGTAATAAAGATACCAATTGTCGTTCCAAAGATTCTATCCGTTTTATTTATTTCAAATAACTCAGGAACAAATATGTACGGAATCGAAAGATTCCACCCACCCAAGTAAAGAACTGTTACAAATAATGAGGAAACTAATAGATTTAGATAGGAAGCAACGTAAAATAAACCAAATCGGATCCCTGAATATTCGGTTTGATAACCTGCTACTAATTCTTCTTCTGCTTCTGGCAAATCAAAAGGTAATCTCTCGCATTCTGCTAGGGAAGAAATTAGAAAAACGATAAACCCTATAGGTTGACGCCACAAATTCCACCCCCAAAAACCATATTTTGACTGTGCCCCAACTATATCAACCGTACTTGAACTGTTAGATAATCATAGTCGGTGATAACATTACTGTTCCCATCGCTATTCCAAAACCGTACATGAGATTTTCACCTCATACGGCTCCTCAAGGCCACAAATAAATGTAAGGACCGGTATTAGTTATCTTGATATTTTTATAGGATAGATAGAGTCAAAATCTATCGTAAGGTCCCCAATTATGCCAATGGAATTCTGTCTGCTATAAGAATAAATTAAAAAAAAAAAGAGTATTTCTGAATTGATCTCATCCTTTACGAATTTCCATTTTTCTTTTTTGAGTAATAACTTAATCAATCCTTCAATAAAATACTCCTTTGATAAATATCAATAGATATTTCAACCCATCATTTTTTTTTTATTACGAAAAAGAAGTAGACATTACATTAGTTCATGAATCATGACACGAATTTTCATATGAAAGAAAGAATAAAAAGATCACTTTTGTTTATAGTGGAATTGTATTTTTTTTTTCTATTTTTTTGTTCCTCTTCTTCGTTCTGACAAAAAAGGTGCTTAAAAAAAAGTAAAGGATTATTTCGTTCCCGATAGTCATTTCTTTAATCAGTGGATAGGAGCATACTCTGGATCGGAATTATGGGGAGTACTGCCTGATCATTTCTACCAACTTAAAGCCCCAATTAGTATTCTTTTTATGTTATGCAGAAGTATCCTTTATAGATAATTTACATAATCTCCATTACTAATCCTTTGTGTGTATTTTTGTGTTCCTTACTATCCACCCATCTTTTTTTCAATCCCCCGTTTCGTAATATATGTATTGTAATACATAGAAACGATAGTGAAAACTCCATACGGTTGATCCTTTGAGCCCGCTTCAAGCCAGGATGACCAATCAACCAATCTTGGGGTAAAGGGCTTCCTTCTTCTACGTTTGTTTACTTCCGCTTAACTCTTGTACATAGGAAATGAGACTCAATCCATTTTTACTGCAAATTTAGAAGTTGTTTTCTTTCACTCATATATAACTACCTAATTAATTTTATTAACCTAAAGAATAAAGAAATGAATAAAAAAATGAGGATATCGATTCAATTTCTTTTTTTTTTTTCTTTTTCTAGAACGAAAAGAATAGGAAAAAGAAAAGCTTATGTTTTAGCGAATCGCACGTAGAGATATTGATAAAACACATAAAGTTAATGGTATTTCATAACTAATTGATTGAGCAGCAGCTCGCAGACCACCTAAAAAGGAATATTTATTATTTGATCCATATCCTGACATAAGAAGTCCAATAGGAGCAATACTTGAAATGGCAATCCATAAAAAAATACCGATATTCAGATCCGCTAAAACAAGGCGATAACTAAAAGGAATTACTGAATAACTTAGTAGAATTGATATGACTGCTATAGATGGTCCAATACTGAATAAACGAGTATTTCCTCTAGATGGAAGAAGATTCTCTTTGAAAAGTAATTTTGTACCATCGGCTAAAGCTTGAAGAATTCCCAAAGGGCTGGCGTATTCAGGCCCAATACGTTGTTGTATTCCTGCAGATATTTCTCTTTCTAACCACACAATTACCAGTACACCTATTGTGATTCCTAATACAGGAGTAAAAATAGGGACAAGCATCCATATGATCCCATAGACCTCTTTTAAGGATTCCAATCTGGAAAAAGAATTGATATCTTGTACTTCTGTTGTATCAATTATCATTTCAACGATCAACTTCTCCCATAATGATATCTATACTACCTAGTATCGTCATAATATCAGCCAATTTCATTCTTTTAACTAACTGAGGAAGAATTTGCAAATTGATAAAACCCGGAGGGCGAATTTTCCATCTCCAAGGAAAACCGCTTTGATCTCCTATCAGAAAAATTCCCAATTCTCCTTTTGGGGCTTCAACTCTCACATAAAGTTCTTGTTTCGGCAATTCAAAAGTAGGAGAGGGCTTTTTACTAATGAATCGATCTTCAAAGTCATTCCATTCTGGATCGCTTTCTCTATCAAAGCATCGGATTTCTAAATTCTCATAGGGCCCTCCCGGAATTCCTTCCAAAGCCTGTTGAATAATTTTTATGGATTCCGTCATTTCGCCCATTCGGACTAAATAACGGGCTAGTGAATCTCCTTCTTTTTGCCACTGGACTTCCCAATCAAATTCGTCGTAACACTCATAATGATCAACTTTACGAAGATCCCATTCTAGTCCAGACGCTCGTAGCATTGGTCCTGACAAACCCCAATTTATTGCTTCTTCTCCACCAATAATGCCCACGCCTTCAACTCGTTCTAAAAAAATAGGGTTTCGTGTAATAAGTTTTTGATATTCAACAACCCCTGTTAAAAAATAATCGCAGAAATCCAAACATTTATCTATCCAGCCATGAGGTAAATCAGCCGCTATTCCTCCAATACGAAAAAAATTATGCATCATTCTCATACCGGTGGCAGCTTCGAATAGATCATATACTAATTCTCTTTCTCTGAAAATATAGAAGAAAGGAGTCTGTGCACCAATATCTGCCATAAAAGGGCCCAGCCATAACAGATGAGAAGCTATACGACTCAACTCCAACATAATTACTCTGATATAGCTGGCCCTTTTAGGTACTTGAATATTTCCCAGCTGTTCTGGTCCATTTACAGTTATTGCTTCTGTGAACATAGTAGCTAAATAATCCCAACGTGTTACATACGGCAGATATTGAATAATTGTTCGATTTTCCGCAATTTTTTCCATCCCTCTGTGTAAATAACCCAATATTGGTTCACAGTCAATAACATCTTCACCATCTAGAGTAACGATGAGACGAAGAACACCGTGCATTGATGGGTGGTGCGGTCCCATATTGACTACCATAAGGTCTTTTCCTGTAGCTAGTATACTCATATGTTTTTCCTCGATTCATTCTTACATGAATTGTTGAAAACGAAAAGAAGTTCATCAAGATTCAAAATTGTTTGTCAATCAAATTAACGATTTTTTGACTCCCGAATATTCAACTGACTAATTAATTCTTTATAACGTACTCTATTTTTCTTTGACAAATAAGATAGTAGCCGTTGGCGTTTTTCCAGACTTTTCCGTAGACCCCTCTGAGATAAATAGTCCTTTCTGTGCAATTCCAAATGTGAAGTAAGTCTTCGTATCTTATTCGTGAAATTGAATACTTGAAATTCAACAGACCCGCAGTTTTCTTCTTTTTTTTCTTGAAAAATAACTGAGATGAATGAATTTTTTACCATAAAACGCAATCCTCTCTCCCCCTTTTTGAATATGAATTTTACTGATCAGTAATAATAATGCTAGTCATTTGGCTTTGATATACACAATAATCTTAAGTTCGTTATCACCTTCCTATAACTATAAAATCAAGCAATAATTGATTCAAATTGCAATTTCATTCGGGATCAAAAAGGATAGTTTATTTGTGCAAAAGAGAAAAATTGAGACCTAAAAAATCAAGATTCTGTTGATTCATTTATGGATCTAATTGATATGTATATCATTAAATTCGTATCATGCATCAGAATGGAATGGAAGATAAGGCATGTGTGCATCTCTTTGTTTTCATATACCAGACACGGTACGTGATAGATAGGAAAAACATAGTATTAAGGAATTTTCAATCGTGGGTACATCTGTATCCTTACCATACTGAAACGACTGCCATTATTGGTATTAAACCAATAGCGATTCATACAAACTAAATCTTCTAATCGATAATTGGGCCAAAGAAAGAACTTTAAGTTAATTAGTTTCTTTTTTTCTCTAGCAAGATCTTTGCTTTTAGCAAGATCTTTGCTTTTATCCAAAATGTAAGCACGCATACTATTCCTATTTTTCGAATTGAAACAAATTAGAGTTCTCAATTCTCTACGACGTTTAGGGAATAAAATATTTTCAGGAACAAGCAAATCATAATGATTTTTGTCTCTATTTCCAGCCATTCTTTGATATCTTGGAATGGGTTCATAAAAATTTTTCGGATTAACATAGTCTTTTTCTCGGTATCTTTTATAAAATTTGCGCTTATTCTTATCAACCAATGAAATACCTATGGTTTTATATAGAAAAGATTGTCCATCATTTTTGACAGACCGCCGAAACGGTTCGATAATCAATATTCCCCTTTCCATCAATTCTGTAAGAGGCAAAGACTCGTTCTTCTTATTCTTAACCATCATAAGATTCAGATCCACTTCTCCCTTTTTAAGGTAGGATATAAGAATTTTCTTTGGATTTCTCAGTCGAACCAGGAGACCAAATATTTTGATATATTCAGGTATTCTTGGATCAGCAAAGTCATGCCAGCTGAACTGAATCTTGCTATGTTTATTTTTTAATAAAATAAGTTTCGCTCTTGTGGTGAGCTGTAATTTGTTAGGTTTTTTATAGAATTTTCTACGTTTTTTATGGAATTTTCTACGTTTTTTCATGTCCGATCCCGCATACTTTTCTTCAACATCGTTTTCTTGGTTTTGTGCATCTGATCTAGGATTCCCTTGGCCTGTGGGGTCTTTTTCTTCTTGGCTTCTATTCTTCTTAAATTCAAGATATCTTTTTTGATTCGATAATTCACGATATCTTTTTTGATTCGATGATATAAAAGGATCTTCCTCGTTATTGCCATTTGCTTTTCCATTAAAATTGAAAAGAAGTAATTTGATTAGTATGATCCACGGTTTCATTTTATATGTATTAAAAAGTAGCACAAATTCTGGGAAGAACCAAACCCACGGATTTGATATAGGAATACTGAGTATTTCATCATTCATTCCCATCCAATCAAAAAGGGTTCTTTTTTGATTGTATGGATTAATTTCTTCATCTTGATCAATTGTAAAATCAAAAAGACCAAAACCTTTCTTATTAATTTCATCAATTTTTTGATAATTATTCACCCCAATCTTAGTATTTTGATTACTGTTGGTACCAGTATTCATATCAACCCACGATTCAATATCAACCTTATTTCTAAGACAAAATCTCCAATCAAAATATTTTCTATCCGGAATTTGCTCGATATCTATAATATCGTCTTCGTCTAGATAATTATTGATAGGGATACCTCCTATCATACCAAATAATTTGCCTTTCTCTGTGTTGTAATTATAAAAAAATTCTTCTTTATTCTTTACTTGGAATAGGGATCTATGAATATATGTGTCTTTCTTATCTTCATAATTAAGAAATTTATATGATAAAAGATCATATCTATAAAGTTTTGGAAAATTCGATTTTTGATTCCGTAACGAGTCTGTTTCAAAAAGATTTTTTTTTTCGTAATTAGTTAATCCGTTTTTTTCATATGAATCCCCTTTGTTTAAATCTTTATTTTGAGTCATACAGTGTTGATTGGCTCTATCTCGCCATTTTTTTGGTACTAATCTAGCCCATCTAATCCGAGATAAATCGTATTGATATTGATAATGACCCCTTAACCAGGCTTTCCATTCATTCATTCCAAAATTCAAAAAGGGTTTATGTCGTAATTCGTAATAAAATATTCCTTGTTTTTCAAAATCATCTTTTAGTTCATTCTTAAGAAAAAGAGATGTTCCGTGATATTGAAGGGCAAATCTTAAATTCGAAAGGTTAATAACTTGGGTTTGTGATAATTTGTAAAATACATATGCTTGTGATTGTGAGAAAGAAGATAAATCACAAAAAATCTTTGAATTCTTATTATTCTTAC